CCATATTTCGATAAAGAGTATCTCTTGTTTTTCATTCCCATTCACATAAGAATGAATACTATGATTCGCATTTCGAACGGGCATGAATACAGCATCTATAGGATAACTGCCGTCTTGAAAGTTATTTGGCGTTTTTATACGATATCCACGATTCCTCTCGATTTGTAATTGAATACACAAATTAATTGGTTCTGTTAGGTTAGCTATATGCTGTGTATTATCAACGATTTCTACAGAGGGCGGTAAAATGATGTCTTGAGCAGTTACATACCCAGGACCCTTGACACAAATAGACGCATTACGAGTTCCATACAGATTACTTCTCAATACAATTTCTTTCAAATTCATTAAAATTTCATGTACAGATTCTTGAATACCTACGATGGTAGAATATTCGTGTGGTATTTTCTCAGATCTTGCACGTGTAATACATGTTCCTTCTATTTCTCCGAGTAAAGCTCTTCGCATCGCGATGCCTATTGTATCGGCTTGGCCTTTCATAAGTGGGGCCAGAATAAAGCGTCCATAATAAAGACGCTTACTGTCTGCTCTTGATTCAACACACTTCCACTGTAGTGTCCGAGTAGATACTGTTACTTTCTCTCGAACCATAGTAATATTATTTGATCAAATCATTGAATTATTTATTTCTCTTGAAATCTCTTCAATGTTTACACACGTCTTTTTTTGGGGGGCCTACAGCCATTATGTGGCATAGGGGTTACATCCCGTATGAAACTTAATAGTATACCACTTCTACGAATAGCTCTTAATGCCGCATCTCTCCCGAGACCCGGGCCTTTTATCATGACTTCTGCTCGTTGCATACCTTGATCCACCACTGTACGAATAGCATTTCCCGCTGCGGTTTGAGCGGCAAATGGTGTCCCTCTTCTTGTACCCTTGAATCCACAAGTACCGGCGGAGGACCAAGAAATTACTCGACCCCGTACATCTGTAACAGTCACAATGGTATTGTTGAAACTTGCTTGAACATGGATAACTCCCTTTGGTATTCTACGCGCATTCTTACGTGAACCAATACGTCTATTTCTACGTGAACCAATTTTTGGTATAGGTTTTGCCATATTTTATCATCTCATAAATATAAGTCAGAGATATATGGATATATCCATTTCATGTCAAAACAGATCCTGGTTTTTTTTACTGATTTTTTTTACTGATTTTTTGTACATCTGTACATCAGGTCCTTTAGATTTTTGGAGTCCTTTTTTGTTTAAAAAGATTATCCTTGTCTTTGTTTATGTCTCGGGTTGGAACAAATTACTATAATTCGTCCCCGCCTACGGATCAATCGACATTTTTCACAAATTTTACGAACGGAGGCCCTTATTTTCATATTTGTCACTCCTTTTCTTAATTCGGAATCTACTTAATTGGAAGAAAATAAGTTTCTTAAAATTTTTAACTTCGAATTGTATCCCTACGAAAGAATGTTGAAATCAAAAAACCACCTAATTATTTGAGTCTTTACTTTTGAATATACAAATGAATATACAAATTATATGCCCTTTAGTTGAATCATAAGAACTTACCACAATTTTTATTCTATTTACTGGTAGTATACGTATAAAATTACGTTGAACCTTTCCCGAAGCAAAACCCAGAATCGGATTTTCGTTATCTAAACGAACTCGAAACATACATACCGTTGGGACGTAGTTCAGTAATTAAACCCTCGCAAATCCGTTTTTGTTCTTTCATTCCAGGTAAAACGGCTTTGAAGCATCAACTAATCAAAGAGGCATAATATTAGAAACCTACCCTTTACTCTTTTTTTTTCACAAATATGAAAGTTCCGCATATAATTCGGCTATCAGAAAGATTACCATATATAACACAAAATTTCCCCGCCGATTCCTTCTATTCGAGCCTCTCGGTCTGTCATTATCCCTCGAGAAGTAGAAAGAATTACAATCCCCATTCCGCCTAAAATTCTCGGAATTCGTTGATAGTTAGAATAAATTCGTAGGCCGGGTCGGCTGATCCGTTTTAAATTTAAAACAGTTCTATACGATCCTTTCCTATTTCTCCTATGTCGTAGGGTTAAAACCAAAAAATATTTATTGCTTTCCTGATGTTTTCTCACGTTTTCAATAAAACCTTCTCGTAAAAGGATTTTAACAATATTTTCAGTCATGTTAGTAGATGGTATTCGAACTGTTCTTTTTTCATTCATGTCAGCATTTCGTATAGAGGTTATTATGTCAGCAATAGTGTCTTTACTCATGATAAACTAAGATTATTGTTGCCCCCGAATTTGGATATAATCAACATGCTCTATTTCTTTTTTTCTGAATTCATAAATATTTATGAATTTAAAAAGGTATATGCGTGATATACAAACAATCTACTAATTTAAATTAATCCATTTCATTCAAATACTATAAACTATATCACGGTATTCCCTTATAATACTTCAGGTGCTAATGAAACTATTTTAGTGAAATTTAACTGTCTTAATTCCCGGGGGATCGCG